CTATCAAGATAGCCCAGTTTACGAAGATTCTGATCTGGAGACCCATCAAGAGAATTGGGAATTGGGAAGACTGAAAGAAGAGAAAAAGAAAAGAATGAGTATAATGATTGAAACAACTTTTGTCACTTTTTTTTTTGATTTTAAACGATGGAATCGTCCATTACGATATATAAAAAATAATCATTTAGAAAATGCTTTACGCAATGAGATGTCACAATTCTTTTTTTTCACATGTACAAGTGATGGAAAACAAATAATATCCTTTACATATCCGCCCAGTTTATCGACTTTTTCGGAAATGCTAGAACGAAGAATTTCTTTAGACATAATAGAAAAATTATATGACGAAAATATTTATAATTCTTGGATTTATACTAATGAAAAAAAAAAGTGCAATTTGAACAATGAATTGAAAAGCCGAATCCAATTTCTAGAAAAAAAAGAGGGATCCCATAGTCTGGATATACTTGAAAAAAGAACCATATTATGTGATGATGAAAAAAAAAAAAAATGCTTGCCAAAAGCATATGATCCTTTTTTCAACGGACAATATCGAGGAACAAGAAAAAAATTAGATTCACGCGCAATCATGAATACTTATACAGATACAGAAGATTTAGTAGAATTTTTTTTTATAAATAAGATTCATGATCTACTTCTTAATGATTCCGTAGAACTCCACCGTCAATCATTTTTGAATTCTACAGAAGAAAAAGGAATTGATTCAGAAAGTCAAGCAAAATATTTTCAATTTTTATTTGATGTAATTACAAAACATACAAAAGATCAAAAAAAAATGAAAAAAAAATCTATTGGAATTAGAATAGAAGAAGTCAGTAAAAAGGTTTCTCGATGGTCATACAAATTAACCAATAATTTGGAAGAAGAGGAAGAAGAAAATGAAGAAGAATTGGAGGACGACGATTATGAGATTCATTCAAGAAGAATCAAACGTGTAATAATTTCTTACGATAATGATCAGAATACCAATTCTATTTCTAGTATTCATAATACTATTAACAATGATAAATATGATGATCAAATGGAAGAGGTGTCTTTGATACGTTACTCACAACAATCAGATTTTCGTCGCAATCTAATCAAAGGATCCATGCGCGCTCAAAGACGTAAAACAGTTATTTGGAACCTCTTTCAAGTAAATGTACATTCCCCACTTTTTTTGGATCGTCTAGACAAAATATCTTTTTTTTCGTGTTTTGATATCAACGAAATAAAGAATAGAATTTTTAGGAATTGGATGGGCAGAGAACAAGAATCAGAATTCAAAATAAGAAATTTTGAAAATGAAGATAAAAAAGAAGAAAAGGAAAAAAAAATATATAAAAACGAACGGATAGAAGTATCAGAAGCTTGGGATGCCTTTATATTTACTCAAATAATAAGAAGTTTTATGTTAATAACCCAATCTTTTCTTAGAAAATACATTATATTGCCTTCATTAATAATAGCAAAAAATATTTTACGTATTTTATTTTTCCAAAATCCCGAGTGGGACGAGGATTTTAAGGAATGGAATAGAGAAATCCATATTAAATGCACCTATAATGGTGTTCAATTATCAGAAAAAGAATTTCCCCAAGATTGGTTAATAAATGGTATTCAGATAAAGATTCTATATCCTTTCTGTCTAAAACCTTGGAGAAAATCTAAGGTACAATCTCATCATAGAGATCTAATGAAAAAAAAAGAGAAAAAAACAAATTTTTGTTTTTTAACAGTCTGGGGACTGGAAGCGGAACTTCCCTTTGGTTCTCCCCGAAAACGACCTTCTTTTTTTGAACCTATTTATAAAGAACTCCAAAAAAGAAAAAAAAAGGTGAAGAAGAAATTTTTACAAGTTTTAAATTCTTTGAATAAAAAATCATTTCTAAAAGTTAGAAAAGAAAAAGTGTATGAACCGAACGAAAACAAAAAAGATTTCAAAAGAAATAATAAGATTCTTCGCGAATCGTCCGTTCTAAATCGAACGATGAATTGGTTAAATTATTCACTAATAGAAAAAAGAATGAAAGATCTTTCTGATAAGACAATAAAAATAAGGAATCAAATTGAACGAACCGCAAAAGACAAGAAAAAAAAAGAAATAGTTCTAATTTCTGATAATAAAGAATCGGGATCACAGAAACATATTTGGAAAATATTAAAAAGGAAAAATATCCGATTAATGCGTAAATCACACTACTTTATCAAATCATTCATTGAAAAAATATACATAGATATTTTGCTATGCACCATTACCGTTTCTAAGATAAATGTACAACTTTTCTTTGAATCAACAAAAAAGATCTTTAATAAATCCATTTACAACAATGAAATAAATAAAGAACAAGAAGGAATTGATGAAACAAATCAAAATACAATGAATTTTATTTTGACTATAAAAAATTTTTTTTCAAATACTGATAATACTAAGAATAGCAATCAAAATCCCAATACTTATTGGAACTTATCTTCCTTGTCCCAAGCATATGTTTTTTACAAAATATCACAAAATCAATTACTTAATAAGTATAAATTAAGACCTGTACTTAAATATCAAGAGAGCTATCCTTTTTTTAAGGATAATTTAAAAGATTATTGTATGATACACGGAATATTTAATTCACATAATCAAATTAATACGTATGTAATGAACGAATGGAAAAACTGGTTAAAAGGTCATTATCAATACGATTTATCTCAAAAAAAAAGGTTTCCAGTAATACCTAAAGAATGGCGAAATAGAATCAATAAACATCGTATGATTCAAAATAAGGAATTAAACCAATTGGATTTATATAAAAAATACCAATTTATTTATTCCATGAATAAAAATGACTATGCAGCGAATCCATTTATGAGTCAAAAAGACAAATGGAAAAAACATTACAGATATGATATTTTATCATATAAATACATAAGCCTCCCTAATTTATACATTTCTGGATCAACATTAGAAATAAACAGGGACCAAGAAATTCCATATCATTTCAATATATCGAAACCTGAATCATTTTATGTATTAGTAAGTATACCTAGTAATGATTATCTAGAAAAAGGATATCTTATTGATAGGAATATCAATTTGGATAGAAAATATTTTGATTGTAGAATTCTTGATCTTTGTTTTCTAAATTCTATAAATGATATTTCTATCTGGACCAATGCACATATTGGTATCAAGATTCAGAAAAATACTAAGACTAAAATTAAGAATTTAAAAAAAATGGAAAAAAAAGGTCTTTTTTATCCTACAATTCATCAAGAGATCAAACCATTCAATCAAAAAAGTTTCTTTTTTGATTGCATGGGAATGAATAAAGAAAGGTTATATGATACCGAATCAAATCATGATACTATATCCAATCTAGAAACTTGGTTCTTCCCAGAATTTGTGCTACTTTTTGATGTATATCAAATAAAACCTTGGATCATCCCAATCAAATCACTATTTTTGAATTTTTCTATAAATGAAAAAAGTAAAAACATTAACGTAAATCCAAATAAATCATCTAATAAAAAAAAATATCTTGAATTAGGAAATTTCAAGCAGGAAGAAAACGAACAACAGGTCCAAGGAAATCTTGTATGGAATCTAATAAAAAAAAAACAATATAAGAGCAAGAATGAAATGGAACTAGATTTCTTTTTGAAAAAATATTTACTTTTTCAACTAAGATGGTATGATCCCTTGAATAATAAAAAAATAATTAAAAATATCAGAATATATTGTTTTATACTTGGACTGATAAATCCAAAGGATATTGCTATATCTTCGATTCAAAAAAGTGAAATAAATATGGATCAAATGATGATTCAAAAGGACCTAGTTCTTGCAGAATTGATAAGAAAGGGAATATTTCTTATTGAACCTATTTGTCTATCTATACGAAGGAAAGGAAAATCTATTATATATCAAACTATGGATATTTCATTGGTCGATAATAAGAAGTACCAAAAAAAGAAAAAATACACAAAAAAAAGATATATTGAGAAAGGGGGTTTTGAAAAAGATATTGCAAGACACAGCAACATATTTTTGATTGGAGACAAAAATCATTATGATTTACTTGTTCCTGAAAATATTCTATCTCCCAGACGTCGTAGAGAATTTCGAATTCGAATTTGTTTCAATTCCCAGAATTTTAATGTTGTGGATAGAAATCCAATATTTTGCAATGAAAACAAAATAAGAAACTGTGGACAATTTTTGAATGAGGACAAACATATTAATACAGATAGAAAAAATTTCATTAAATTCAAATTGTTTCTTTGGCCCAATTATCGATTAGAAGATTTAGCTTGTATGAATCGCTATTGGTTTGATACCAATAACAGCAGTCGTTTCAGTATGTCAAGAATACATATGTATTCACAATTCAGAATGAATTCAATTTCAATGAAAAATGAAAAAAATTTATAGTAGATTTACTACATATCTTGTAACATATTCGGTAGATGAATAGATGAAAGACGAAACATATACACTGTGTAACATTCTAATACATCATGCTGATTTCATAGTGTATCAATTTTCATTAGGAAGAACGGAATCCTTTTCATTAAAAATAAATTGTTCTCTTTCGTGAATACATATATGTTTTGTATATTTGATCCAAATATACAAAACATAAACCACATAAATAAAAAACAAAGTAGTATATGAATGAAATCCAATTTTGATGTATACTAGATGAAAATAACTGGCATAAAAAATATTATTATTTTTCCTGATCGGTAAAATTCACAGAAAAGAAAGATAGAAATTTAAATTTATGGTCAAAAATTCATTCATCTCAGTTATTACACAAGAAGAAAAAGAAGAAGATAGTGGGTCTGTTGAATTTCAAGTATTCCATTTCACCAGTAAGATACGGAGACTTACTTCACATTTAGAATTGCACAAAAGAGATTTTTTATCGCAAAGGGGTCTACGAAGAATTCTGGGAAAACGTCAACGATTATTGACTTATTTGTCAAAGAAAAAGAAAGTGCGTTACAAGAAATTAATGGATCATTTAGATATTCGGGAACCAAAAACTCGTTAATTCAATTTGAATTGATTATTTGAGTTTCTTATTATTTTCTTCTTATTATCCTTGTTCTTTTTTAATTATTTTTTTATTAGTTCAGTTATTATTTTTTTTTTAGATTTTTCATTTTAAGAAATTCATGAAATAATGAATTAAGGAAAAAAATATGACTGTACCGGCTACAAGAAAAAATTTCATAATAATCAATATGGGTCCTCACCACCCATCAATGCATGGTGTTCTTCGGCTGATCGTTACTCTGGATGGTGAAGATGTTATTGACTGTGAACCTATATTGGGCTATTTACACAGAGGGATGGAAAAAATAGCGGAGAACCGAACAATTATACAATATTTGCCTTATGTAACACGTTGGGATTATTTAGCTACTATGTTCACAGAAGCAATAACAGTAAATGCACCAGAACGATTGGAAAGTGTTCAAGTGCCTAAAAGGGCCAGTTATATCAGAGTTATTATGCTGGAGCTGAGCCGTATAGCCTCCCATTTGTTATGGCTTGGTCCTTTTATGGCCGATATTGGTGCACAGACTCCCTTTTTCTATATTTTAAGAGAGAGGGAATTAATATATGATCTATTCGAAGCCGCCACAGGTATGCGGATGATGCATAATTATTTCCGCATCGGAGGAGTAGCTGCGGATTTACCTTATGGCTGGATAGATAAATGTTTTGATTTCTGTGATTCTTTTTTAACAGAAGTTGTTGAGTATCAAAAACTCATTACGCGAAATCCCATTTTTTTGGAACGAGTTGAAGGAGTGGGCATTATTGGTGGGGAGGAGACAATAAATTGGGGTTTATCAGGACCAATGTTACGAGCTTCTGGAATCCAATGGGATCTTCGTAAAGTTGATTGCTATGAGTGTTACAATAAATTTGATTGGGAAGTCAAATGGCAAAAAGAAGGCGATACATTAGCTCGTTATTTAGTAAGAATCGGTGAAATGCAAGAATCCATAAAAATCATTCAACAGGCTCTAGAAGGAATTCCTGGAGGACCTTATGAAAATTTAGAAAACCGGCGTTTTCATAGGACAAAAAATTCCGAATGGAATAATTTTGAATATAGATTTCTTACTAAAAAACTTTCACCCAATTTTGAATTGTTAAAACAAGAACTTTATGTAAGAGTAGAGGCCCCAAAAGGAGAATTAGGAATTTATTTAATAGGAGATAGTAGTGTTTTCCCCTGGAGATGGAAAATTCGTCCACCCGGTTTTATCAATTTGCAAATTCTTCCCCAGCTAGTTAAAAGAATGAAATTGGCTGATATCATGACGATACTAGGTAGTATAGATATTATTATGGGAGAAGTTGATCGTTGAAATGATAATTGATATGACAGAAGTACAAACTATTAATTCTTTTTATAGATTAGAATCCTTAAAAGAAGTCTATGGACTCATATGTATTTTTGTCCCCATTTTAACCCTTGTCTTAGGAATCACAATGGGGGTATTAGTCATTGTGTGGTTAGAAAGAAAAATATCTGCAGCAATACAACAACGTATTGGACCTGAATATGCCGGCCCATTAGGAATTCTTCAAGCTTTAGCGGACGGGACCAAACTACTTTTGAAGGAGGATATTCTTCCATCTAGAGGTAATATTCGTTTATTTAGGGTCGGACCTTCTATAGGGTTTATATCAATTCTACTAAGTTATTTAGTAGTTCCTTTTGGATATCACCTTGTTTTAGCTGATCTCAGTATAGGTGTTTTTTTATGGATTGCCTTTTCAAGTATTGTCCCCATTGGTCTTCTTATGTCAGGATATGGATCAAATAATAAGTATTCCTTTTCAGGCGGTCTACGAGCTGCAGCTCAATCTATTAGTTATGAAATACCATTAACTCTATGTGTGTTAGCAATATCTCTACGTGTGATTCGTTGGAACATGAACTTTTTCTTATCTATTTTCTAGAAAATAGATAAGAAATGAATTGAGATTTCAATACAAGAAAATAGAAATCTAATTCATAGAATTCAATATGTAAATATGAATATCAAAGAAAAGAATAAAAAAAATCTTTTTTTTTTCTTAAACATTGAAGTTCGATGAGTTAAACCAGATAGTTATATGAGTGAAACAAAACTGCTCCTCAATTTGCAGTAAAAAAATAAAAATCTCATTCCCTAGGTACAAGAAGAAAATTGAAGTAAACATAAGTTGTTTACCCCAAGATTGAGATTCTTTTATTAGTCGTCATATCTTGAAGCGGATGTAAAAGATCAACTGTATTTATTACTATACTGGGGATCCATCAAAAAGAAGTGGGCAGTTAGGAACACCAAAGTACGCAAAGGATTAGTAATGGAAATAATGTAAGGTATCAAAAAAAGGTATTTTTGCATAAAACGAATCATAATAAGGGCTTGAAGTTGGTAGAAATGATCAAGCAGTACTTCCCCACGATTCCGATCTAGAGTATGCTACTATTCGCTGATTAAATAAATGACTATCAAGAACGAATTAATCCTTTATTTTCTTTCCTTTTTTTTTGTTTTCAGAAAGAAGAACAGGAACAAGACAAATAGAATGCAATACTATAATAGAATAAAAAAGAATAAAACGGGAATAATAAGAAAATATTTCTTTCTTCATACATATGCATATGGTAATTCTTCTCATGATTCATTAACTAATGCCCAATTCTTTATATTTATGAATATAACGAGTATTTTATTGAAAGATTAAGTTATTGCTGAACAAAGAGAATTTTTTATTTATAATATCATTATAAGGGATGAGATCAATTCGGAAGTGCTTTTTCTTATTCTAGCAGACAGAATTTTATTGGTCGAATTGAGGGCTCTCCAATCTCCAATTTATCTTTACATTGTATTTACCTAAGGTCCAAGGAGAGCAATAATACTGAACTAGTCCTTACCTTACATTTCTTTGTGGCCATAGAGGAGCCGTATGAAGCTTAGGTTTCATGTACGGTTTTGGAATAGCGATGGGAGCAGTGATGTTATCATCGACTATAATTATCTAACAGTTCAAGTACAGTTGATATAATTGAGGCACAGTCCAAATATGGTTTTGGGGGATGGAATCTGTGGCGTCAACCCATAGGGTTTCTAGTTTTTCTAATGTCTTCCCTAGCAGAATGTGAAAGATTACCCTTTGATTTACCAGAAGCAGAGGAGGAATTAGTAGCAGGTTATCAAACCGAATATTCAGGTATAAAATACGGGTTCTTTTATCTTGCTTCTTACCTAAATCTATTAGTTTCTTCATTATTTGTAACAGTTCTTTACTTAGGTGGGTGGGATTTTTCTATTCCGTACATATCTCTCACTGAACTTTTTGAAATAAATAAAATGTTTAGAGTCTTTGTAATAGCAATTAGTATTTTTATTACATTAGCTAAAGCTTATTTGTTTCTGTTCATTCCTATCACAACAAGATGGACTTTACCTAGGATGAGAATGGATCAATTATTAAATCTTGGATGGAAATTTCTTTTACCTATTTCTCTAGGTAATCTATTATTGACAACTTCTTTTCAACTTGTTTCACTATAAACTCTAAATAAAAATAAGAAATTAAGAGAAAACAATAATGAATATTCTATATTCATAACTTATCTCAACCAAGAGAAAGAAACATAAATCTTATTCATGGATATCTAAAATATGTTACCTATGGTTACCGGGTTCATGAATTATGGCAAACAAACAATACGAGCCGCAAGGTACATTGGACAAAGTTTCATAATTACCTTATCCCATACAAATCGTTTACCTGTAACTATTCAATATCCTTATGAAAAATCAATCACATCAGAGCGTTTTCGTGGTCGAATCCACTTTGAATTTGATAAATGTATTGCTTGTGAAGTATGTGTTCGCGTATGTCCAATAGACCTTCCCATTGTTGATTGGAAATTTGAAAAAGATATTAAGAAAAAACAATTGCTTCATTATAGTATTGATTTTGGTGTCTGTATATTTTGCGGTAACTGTGTCGAGTATTGTCCAACAAACTGTTTATCGATGACTGAAGAATATGAGCTTTCCACTTATGATCGTCACGAATTAAATTATAATCAAATTTCTTTAGGTCGGTTACCAATATCAATAATTGGAGATTACACAATTCAAACAGTTATGGATTCAACAAATAAAATGAAAAAATAAAAAACCCTTGCTTGGTTCAAGAACGATTACCAATTACTAATTACTTAGTAATTACTATGGAATAAAGTAGGATTAACCAAATAACTTTATTTTCTCTATCTAATGATATTCATTTTTTTTCATTCAATTAGGAAGGTATCATATAAAAAAAAGTTCCTTTCCTGGACCCTTAGTAAGGTCATGAAATATTTCAACTTATTTATTTATCTTTTATTTCATAATGGATTTACCTGGACCAATACATGATATTCTTGTAGTATTTCTGGGATCAGTTCTTATATTAGGAGGTCTGGGAGTAGTATTACTTACCAATCCCATTGATTCTGCCTTTTCATTGGGATTGGTTCTTTTTTGTATATCCTTATTATATATTTCATTGAATTCCTATTTTGTAGCTGCCGCACAATTCCTTATTTATGTGGGAGCCATAAATGTATTAATCATATTTGCTGTGATGTTCATGAACGGTTCAGAATATTCCAATGATTCCTATTTGTGGACCTTTGGAGATAGGATCACTTCACTGGTTTGTACAAGTATTTTTTTTTCATTAATGACTACTATCCCAGATACGTCATGGTCCGGAATTTTTCGGACTACAAGATCAAATCAGATTTTAGAACAGGACTTAATAAGTAACGTTCAACAAATTGGGATTCATTTATCCACAGATTTTTATCTTCCTTTTGAACTCATTTCTATAATTCTTTTAGTTTCTTTGATAGGTGCAATTACTATGGCTCGTCAATAATCTAATAGAATTAAGTAGAATTAAGAAATAAGAACTTCAATTAAAGAATGAAAATGGATTTAATCTATTTTGTTTCAATCTACTGTGAATATCTTCTTTTGTTCTGTAATTCTTCTAGTCTAGTCAACTGAATCGGTTTCATTTTTGTTCATATTGAAGATATATGAGGGATTTATCAATGATGTTAGAGCATGTACTTTTTCTAAGTGTTTATTTATTTTCTATCGGTATCTATGGACTGATCACAAGCCGAAGCATGGTTAGAGCACTTATGTGTCTTGAGCTTATACTGAATTCGGTGAATATAAATCTTGTCACATTTTCCGATATATTTGATAGTCGGCAATTAAAAGGAGAAATTTTCTCAATCTTTGTTATAGCTATTGCGGCTGCTGAAGCCGCTATTGGGTTAGCTATTGTTTCGTCGATCCATCGTAACAGAAAATCAACTCGTATCAATCAATCGAATTTGCTGAATAATTAGTCATAATTCTTCTATTTTCACATAACATATAAATAAAAACATAAGATTTTTAGATAGAATATTCTAAATAGAATTAGAATATTAAGATTCATATTATATAATGAATAATAAGATAATATAATTAAAATTCAATAGAATATAATATTCTATTATTCTTATTTCTTTTTCTTTTCTTTCTTCTCTTTTTTCATATAGATTTATGATTTAGAGTTACTAACCTATTCTATAACTAACCTAATAACAAACGTATTCATCTGATATATAATATATTATCATATCCTTAATTCTATTTCTATATACTAGAATATTTCTATATGTATATGAATCTATATAGATTCATATACATATAGAAATAGAGTAAAATTAACATGAATTTCATTCGTAAACTCATATTTCATGGTTATTGAAATGGAAATCAAAGTATCTTGGCCCTTTCTCATAAACAGATTATAAAATATATTGATTCTTCAATTTTTGATAAATCATTGATTCGTCTGGTGTCTACAATAAAAAATATATGATTTATTTAATTTTCTTATTTTATTTTACCAGATCGAAAATATTTTGTGTTCAAAACTGGAATTTAGAGACCCAATGTCACATTCAGTAAAGATTTATGATACATGTATAGGATGTACCCAATGTGTTCGAGCTTGCCCCACGGATGTATTGGAAATGATACCTTGGGATGGATGTAAAGCTAAGCAAATTGCTTCTGCACCAAGAACCGAGGATTGTGTAGGTTGTAAAAGATGTGAATCCGCTTGTCCAACGGATTTTTTGAGTGTCCGTGTTTATTTATGGCATGAAACAACTCGCAGCATGGGTCTTTCTTATTGATATGTGACAAAAAACTCCACTTGAATCATTTGATTCCTCTTTACCGACAAAAGCCCGTACTCGAGAAAAGAAAATATATTATTCTTCTCCCGAGCACGGGGTTTTCTGGTCTAATTTTATCTTGTCTTTATCACGAGTTATTTTCCTTGGTTAACAATACTTCTTGTTTTGCCCATATTCGCGGGTTCTTCAATTGTCTTTTTCCCTCATAGGGGAAATAAGGTGTATAGGTGGTATACTCTATGTATATGTATCCTAGAACTTCTTCTAATGACTTATGTATTTTGTTATCATTTCCAATTGGACGATCCATTACTCCAATTGAAGGAGGATTCTAAATGGATCAATCTTTTTGATTTTCACTGGAGACTGGGAATCGATGGACTTTCCATAGGACCCATTTTACTGACAGGATTTATCACTACTTTAGCTACTTTAGCAGCTTGGCCAGTTACTCGAAATCCGCGATTTTTCTATTTCTTGATGTTAGCAATGTATAGTGGCCAAATAGGATCATTTTCTTCTCGAGACCTTTTACTTTTTTTCATCATGTGGGAATTAGAATTAATTCCTGTTTACTTACTTTTATCCATGTGGGGAGGAAAAAAACGCCTGTACTCGGCTACAAAGTTTATTTTGTGCACTGCCGGAGGTTCCATTTTTCTCTTAATAGGAGTTCTAGGTATGGGTTTATATGGTTCCAATGAACCAACATTAGATTTAGAAAAATTAGCTAATCAATCGTATCCTGCAGCATTGGAAATAATACTATATTTTGGTTTTCTTATTGCTTATGCTGTCAAATTGCCGATGATACCCCTACATACATGGTTACCAGATACCCATGGGGAAGCACATTACAGTACATGTATGCTTTTAGCTGGAATATTATTAAAGATGGGAGCATATGGATTGATTCGGATCAATATGGAATTATTAGCTCACGCTCATTCTAGATTATCTCCCTGGTTGGTGATAGTAGGAATAATACAAATCATTTATGCAGCTTCAACTTCTCTCGGTCAACGCAATTTAAAAAAACGTATTGCCTATTCTTCCGTATCTCACATGGGTTTCATAATTATAGGAATTGGTTCTATAACTGGCATGGGACTTAATGGAGCCATTTTACAAATACTCTCTCATGGATTGATTGGTGCTGCACTTTTTTTCTTAGCAGGAACAAGTTGTGATAGAATACGTTTTGTTTATCTCGAAGAGATGGGGGGTATATCTATCCTAATGCCAAAAATCTTTACCATGTTTAGTAGTTTCTCGATGGCTTCTCTTGCATTGCCAGGAATGAGTGGTTTTGTTGCAGAATTTTTAGTCTTTTTTGGAATAATTACCAGCCCAAAATATCTTTTCATGCCAAAAATGTTAATTACTTTTGTAATGGCAATTGGAATTATATTAACTCCTATTTTTTTATTATCTATGTTACGTCAGATTTTCTATGGATACAAGCTATTCAATATTCCAAAATCGAATTTTTTTGATTCTGGACCACGGGAACTATTTGTTTCGATCTGTATCTTTCTACCTGTAATAGGAATTGGTGTTTATCCTGATTTCGTTCTCCCATTATCGGTTGACAAGGTACAAGTTCTATTATCTAATTATTTTTATAGATACTAATTCTTTTTTTAGATTCAATAATAAATGAAATAAAATTCATTAATTGGAAAGAAAGTCTTAGAATTCTTTGACTTTCATATTTTCACGATTCTTCGTTGGACAATGAAAAAAAAAAGGGAAGGGTGAATTAGAATTGTAATGAGATACATCTAAAGTTTTTGAGAACCATTTGAATAATTCCTCTATTTAAACGGTTCTCAAAAACTCGCACAAAATTTCATTGTGTATCAGACGATTTTTTTATGTATTCTTCATGTAATTTCTTTTATTCAATTAGATATTAATTGGAATGAACCATAACTATGGAACCCGATTCCTAATAGATTGATCCCAAAATAGCATATCCAAATTAGTAGAAATCCTATAGAAGCTACAAATGCCGAATTTGTGCCTTGATCTTGCAATTTTGGATTTGTTCTAGTATGTAAATAAATTGCAAATATGGTCCAAGTAATAAATGCCCAAGTTTCCTTAGGGTCCCAATTCCAATAAGAGCCCCATGCTTCATTAGCCCATACTGCTCCAGAAAGAATGCCTATGGTTAAAAAGGTAAACCCTAAACTAATGACACGATAACTCCAATAATCCAAACGCTGAATTAATTGATATTTGTAAAAATTTTGAAATGAGAGGAAAGAAGTCTTTTTTAATACACTTCCTTTTTCGTTCAAATATTTCATATCACCAAAGAAAAACGACTTCCTTAAACTGAAAAAATTCTTGTTTTTCAAAAAAAAATCGATTTTATTTTGAAATGTAATCACTATAAGAGCAACTGATAATAACGATCCGCATAAAAGAGCTGCATAGCTCAATAGCATCATACTGACATGCATCATTAACCACTGAGATTGTAGAGCAGGTACTAATATTGTGGGTTGATGCATTTCAGTTGAAAGACCTGACGTGGCGAAACCTTGGGTAAAAATGGCACTTGGTGCAGTTATTGCGCTTAAATCATTTTTATGATTCCCAAGATACGGAATCATATGAATAATGGATAAACTCCATGAAAGGAAGATTAAGGATTCGTATAAATTACTTAAGGGAAAATGTCCCGAAGAAAACCAACGAATAAATAAAAATCCTGTTATAGAGAAAAAAGTAGCTATCATCCCTTTTTCTGACGAATTACGTAATCCTTCGATTTCGTAGATTAATAAGTTCATCAAATGAATCATAATCACAATTGAGATGATCGAAAAGGAAATATGAGTTAATATATGTTCTAAGGTTGCAAATATCATAAAGAAGAGTCCCTTTTAAATAATTGAAATCGGGGAGGGGATTAAATAGAATCTAAAATAAAAATAGAATATTTAAAATATTTTAGATTCTATTAGATCTATTGTGTATATATTATTAATATGAATTCATATTTATGCCGCCACTCGGACTCGAACCGAGATGCTCTAGCACTGCTTCCTAAGAGCAGCGTGTCTACCAATTTCACCATGGCGGCTTACCTTCAATAATAATAGTAAATTCATGTTGAATTGTCGATATTAAATAGAGTTTAGGAAACAATGAAGAAAGATGCATTTCCATTCATATGGAAATGTTCAATATCAATAATACTTAATTAGTATCTTCTCGTAAGTTCAGTTTTCTTTTAATAAGAAACTTTTCCGTACTAGAAACCTAGCTCTTGTTTATCCAGAAGAGTCATAACTCAATAGTTTCGTTCTCAGTCGGGGTATAAAATTCATAATTTTTTCTAACGATTTTGAGAACCAACACCTTAGTATAAAGTCTAATGAAATATTCAGATTCTTCCTTGTCTATCGTAATTGTGCTTTTCAAAATCGAAAAGCACAATTCATAGGAAAGAAAAAACCATCTCACGAATTCCATATCAATCAATAGAAATTTCAATAAATAGAATAAAAGAAAATATAATAGAAATATAGAAAGACTATAAAAAATCTAAAAAAATGATAAAAAAAAAAAAACATCAAATAAAAAATACTGAGTACTTTGAATCAAGTAGACAGAAAGATTCTTATTTTTCATATTACCTAGCTCTAACTAATATGGAGAAGTGAAATACAAATACAATTTAGTAAAATTGAATCATTTGTCTTACAATTCAAAAATGGAAATTTGGAAGTTCTTTGAAACATGTCAATTAAGATTTTTCCAAGACTTTTTTTTGTCGCACAAAAAAACTTTTTGACTGTCCGGTGGAAACAGATTTAGCTAAAGAAAAAGCTTTTACTGCCTCTAAAGATCCTTTTTTTTTCCAAAGATTTCTACGAATATGCTTTTTTGACATAGAAGTACGTTTTTTTGGAACTGCCATTCAAAAGGTAGGTGACTCCTTTTTATCGTTGTATGTGAAAGACATATATTGTTCAAAAGGAATTACTCTTTATTAGTCATTATCTATAATTAATACTTAATTCCATAAATTTCAAATTTAACTCAATAATAACATACAAATAGAAAAAAAAAAAGAATAAAAGAAAATAAAAAATCAAAGAAAAATATTCTAAAAGATTCTATTTTCATAGACAATTCAATTTCTATTTTCTATCGTCATTCTGATATTTGCATAATTTAATAATTACATACGTATTTTAGATTTATTGTTTTCTAAAAGAATATATACAAAAAGAATATACAAAAAAAGTAATGTAATTTGAATATTTAATATTCTTTAATATATAATACTTTAATATATAATTTAATATATAATATTTATAATATATAAGAATATATATGATATATATATATATATGAATATTGCAAATATTCATATTTAATATTCAGAATATTAATAAAAAATATTTATCTAATTTATTTGAATTTCTTGAAATAGTAAAGTAAAAAGTAATAAAGTATATACTATAGAAAGATAAAAATTATACAAGAAAAAAAAAAAAAAGAAATAACAAATATAACAATAGAAAGAGATAAAGAAATCTGTAACTGAACTTTAATAGAAATATAATAAATCTATCTTAAATCTGAAATATAGAAATATATCTCTAAATTACATAATTAGAATAGAATGTAAAGGGAAAATCCAATTCTTAAAAATCTCATATGATGCCATATTATTTAAAAAATATCTTTCTTTTATAGAGTTTTAAGTTCATTAATAACTAAGTAAGAAACTTGACTAATTATTTGATATTTGACCAACCAATTGCAACTTTTCTTTCAAATTTTTGATAAAAAAAGTCATAATTCCAATATGTGTATTTTTGTATTTGATCTTTTTCATATTTTTTTCTTAGTGTTTTGTTCTTTTCGAAAGAGATCAGAATTGGTGAATAGGAAACAATTATAAGAAAAAAGAACAATTTGTTTTCTTATGGAATATACATATAAATATGCATGGATAATACCCCTTTTTCCGCTCCCAGTCACTATGTCAATAGGCTTTGGACTTCTACTTATTCCGACAGCAACAAAAGATCTTCGTCGTATGTGGGCTTTACTAAGTGTTTTACTACTAAGTATAGCTATGTGGTTTTCGGCCAATCTGTCTATTCAGCAAATAAATGGAAGTTTGACCTATCAATATCTATGGTCTTGGACCATCAATAATGATTTTTTATTAGAGTTCGGACACTTGATCGATCCACTTACTTCTATTATGTCAATACTAATTACTACTGTTGGAATCATGGTTTTTATTTATAGTGACAATTATATGTCTCACGACCAAGGATATTTGAGATTTTTTGCTCATATGAGTTTTTCCAATGCTTCAATGTTGGGATTAGTTACTAGTTCCAATTTGATACAAATCTATATTTTTTGGGAACTAGTGGGAATGTGTTCGTATTTATTGATAGGCTTTTGGTTCACACGACCCGTTGCAGCAAGTGCTTGTCAAAAAGCTTTTGTAACTAATCGTATAGGCGATTTTGGTTTATTATTAGGAACCTTAGGATTTTATTGGCTAACTGGTAGTTTCGAATTTCGGGATTTATTCCAAATAGTGAATACCTTGATCCATAATAATGGGGTCAATTCTTTATTTGCTACTTTATGTGCCATTTTATTATTTGTTGGTGCAGTTGCTAAATCCGCACAATTTCCCCTTCACGTATGGTTACCTGATGCCATGGAAGGCCCCACTCCTATTTCGGCTCTTATACACGCTGCTACTATGGTAGCAGCAGGAATTTTTCTTGTAGCTCGGCTTCTTCCTCTTTTCATAGTTATACCTTACATAATGAATCTCATTTGTTTAGTAGGTATAATAACAGTACTTTTAGGAGCTACTTTAGCTCTTGCCCAAAGAGACATTAAAAGAAGTTTAGCTTATTCTACAATGTCTCAATTGGGTTATATTATGTTAGCTCTAGGTATAGGTTCTTATCGAGCTGCTTTATTTCATTTGATCACCCATGCCTATTCTAAAGCTTTATTGTTTTTGGGATCCGGATCCATTATTCATTCAATGGAACCTATTGTTGGATATTCACCAGAGAAAAGTCAGAATATGATTCTTATGGGAGGTTTAACAAAATATGTTCCAATTACAAAAACTACTTTTTTTTTAGGTACACTTTCTCTTTGTGGTATTCCACCTATTGCTTGTTTTTGGTCCAAAGATGAAATTCTTCACG